TTCAACATCAAAAACAACAAAAACTAGAGCAAACATGTAATAGCGGATTCGGAATTGTAACCAAGCATCCCCCATCGGTTCTATGCCCGATTCATAACTAGAGAGCTTCTCTGGTCCTTCACTAATCGGGGCCAAAACTCCGGAAATTAGAAATGCCAAAATAGGAATAACACTTGATATTATTAGAAATGCCCAGAAAATATCATATTCGTGAAGCAGAAACATAGAAGCACTCCTATTAATGTGGAATATACCGAATTAGTTGATTCAAATTGGAATTCTCAATTCATCCATAACTGCATTAGTCGAAACAACAATTTTGATCAAACCACATAGTTTCGTTTGTTTACTTGTTGTGGGTCATGTATCGTCTCAAGATTCATCCAACGGAATCCCACTTACACTTACTTCGATTCTATTTAGATATGGTGTAGACATATAATGCTATTATACAAATCAAACTCTCTCCTACCTTGCCTCGGGTTTTCTATCAAACAAAAAAAGGAATTAAGGAATTTTTTTTTAAAGAATATTTTAAATAATATGAATTGAAATTGAAATAATATTCAAACAATATTATTCAAATAAGATTAAATGAAATATTAAACATAAAGAATTTCAATATTCTATTAATTTTCAATATTCTATTAATATAATAGAGCCAAAGAGGAGGTCTGGCCCATTTTTTCTCTCTCTCTCTCTTTTTTTTTTTTTTTTCTTAGTGATTTAGAATATAGTCAGTAGTCAGATGTAATAGAATTTCTAGGAATTTCCATCTCGGGATTTATGGTATATTCTACGTGGCTGTGTTGGTGTATTCTTTTCATTAAGATCCGGATAGAGGATTATTGTTTCTATTGATTTGATACGGATACGAAAACGGAATGCATCGACCGATTCGATTCTCTCTCCCTGTCCCAGATTTATACTTAATTGATTTGATTCAATCCATTGAATTGTGAGGAACCCTTACATATAAAAACTCATGGGTTCCTATACCCAAATTAAGAAACTTTGGACCTGTACTACCCCGGCCCCGGCTTTACCCCCGAGTTAGAAGTTTTGAAAGAATCATTTCAGACCCATTTCTAGGACTAAAGATCGTGATTTGGAATGACTCGAAATACTTATTTATTTAATGTAATAATAACACCTAGCAGGACCAACCAACGAGTTAGGTTTCGTGACAACAAAAAACGTTTCTTTTGAAGCAAACCTACAAAATGGGGCATAGTTTAATGGTAGAGTCGGCTGAATCGTAAATGATTTACAGAAGATACTTCGAATGGAATCATGCGTTGTCGAACGATTCGATAGACAAAATCTCCCCATCCCAAAACCAACTCATAGAACATAGAAATAGAAGAGGGTGCGTTGATACATTTAGGACCAATTCATTGTCTCTAAAACAATGAATTGGGATTGTTGTTCTGCCAAAAGGCGATACGTCGGGGGATTCCTAACTCATCCAAGTTCAAATGGGCCCTAATCTTTTTAGATAAAGTCTGCATTGGTAGAAGTAGAATTGGAATGATGAACAAATTGGATTGGGTAGATTGGAATAAAAAAAAATAAGTTATAAGTTTAAGTATTGTACAGAAAAATGACTACTTGCTTTGCTAAGCCGGTTATACGAAGAAAAGCCTATTGTACAATGAAACTTACCAAAGAGCTTCGTTTTTGAAACTCTGGCTTTTCTACAAATACAAGAACAAGAATAGGTTCTAGATAATGTGACTTACTATTAGATTGAATTTGGATTTGATTTGGTTGGGTCAGGTTGGAGTTTTTCTTGAGCCAGGCTCATGTTATGATTTTGACTTCATAAATTGACTTGGGTATACCAAAGCAAAGGTGTATCACTAAATCTTGGATCATGGACAAATAAAAGAGGAAAAAGGCCGTATGTCATTCACAGACGAAGATTAATGAAGAAGAATGGGTTTGTTTATCCGAGATTTGAAAATACCGATCCGATTGGATCCATTGGAATAAATTATTGTTTTCAAGCCCCGAGGGATCTCCGCGATCCTGTGGGAATGATTCCATTTCTATGGAACAATCAACCGGCCGGTCACACGCACTAATTAGGAAATGAATACAAAAATGTATAGGGCTATACGGACTCGAACCGTAGACCTTCTCGGTAAAACAGATCAAACTTATTATTATCGAAATGATTCGAACTGTTTCAAAGACCCAACATGCGTTTTTTTTTGCATTGGGCTCTTTCATTAACTGATAAAAAGATCGGCTAGTCCACCATACTTTTTCTTGACAGGAAGATAACGAGATGGCTCCATGCGCTCGGATTCATTATTTGAATTCTGATCCGGGAGCAATACCAAAGTGTTTCAAAGAAGGGTTACCCTGACGTAGGTCTGCCTCCGGCCTAGATCAACCTAAGTTAAATGGAGTCTCTATCAATCCGCCCCAAGAGTCAAATATGATACTTCATACACCTTAAAGTTCATAGGACGAAAAGAGGTTATTTTGAGGT